GTCTAGATTCCTCGTCGATTCTTCCCCTCGTTCTTAATATCTTGGACATCTCACTTTTCCATGCAACGCATTCTTTTCGATCTTGTACCCGCTTGCTTCGCCTTTTTTTATATATTATTATTAGATCCAGTAGATTCAGCAGCTCCTCACATCCCCAACTACGAATGCCACAAAACATCACATCAAAGTAGGCATCCGTCAGAAAGTCTCTCTGAAGAGCTTCATCCCCAACCATCATCCGAACCAGGTCAGGCATGGTCCATTCCGTAGGTAATACCCTCCCGGCTTCATGCGCACACCTGCTGTATTCATTACAAATGTCACGAAATAATTGTTCTATGTCAGGTGCTGCACTCCGCGCGTCGGATGCTGTTGAAGAATCAGTTGAAGTCGATGAGGATGTGAAGGAACTCTCCATTAGCATTAGATAGTCGACATCGCTAGGCGTTGCATTATATAGTACGACTCTTCCGTTTTCTTCCATGATCTGTTTCATTCTTTGACTGCTCTGCTCCCACAAAAAAATGGAGAGACTTGTTCTTGCTCTTCCAATTCAGGAAGACTTCTTTCGCCGGTTGGTCCAACCAAGAAAGACATGGGAATTTTGGGCGTCAGATTCTTCTTCTTCTCTTACTTACGATATTTCGAGTTGGATGAACAGATCGCTCCTAAAAGCAGCCGTGTGATCTTATATACGATACCACCAGACGCGCCCCAGCTTCAAGCGAGCTCACCCTATGGACCTTGCTGAACTAGATTCCCTGCTGAGGTAGAGTGCCTGAAAGAGAAAGAAGAGCTTACTAAGCCAAAAAGCTGAATATAGAGCCAAACATGCGGTTTTTTCTCGTCAAGCAGCAATCGGAAAAAGGTAGGGTAGAATCGCCGAGTCGTCTAGCACCCTCAACTCCACAATCACAATCATTTGTGAATCAAAAAGGTGGTTTGCTGCTGTCCCCGGCATTGGAAAGACCTGACAAAGAATCCTTCTTTTGGGAAATGTGCTATATGGAGGTTTTTTTTATGATTGTTGACGTACTGACTCATGCTCAGGATCCGCTTATGGTGGTTCGGCTTGCTTCTCTGTTGGCATTTCCTAGACCCAAGACCGACTAATATTATAATACTGCAAGCAGAATGGATAGCACAGGTCGGAGGGGAAGAAGAAGGGAAGAGTACAAAGGAAGGGGCCCAGGAAGATGTTCAACAACCATCTCCTTTCCGTCCAGAATGTGTAGTGTAGAAAAGCAAAGAATCTTTCCTGCTTCAGAGCTATTCAGAGCTAATAGGATAGGTATTCTATTTGAAATAAGGGGGCTACCCTAAGGTGGGATAGTGTGTCAGTAAACACGCAGTGGTTAAGGGCATAGACCTCTAGACAAGACAGATTCATTTGTGGGTTCCAGTCGAGTTTTATAGATTCCGATAGAGTCACCGCTCGCTTTTGCTTTTGACAAGATGTCCTAGTCCTTTTGGTAAGCGTAAGCATTTCGTAAGCAGAAAAAACTAGATATTAAACTCCCGGTATCAGTTACAATGCTCACTATTACGGATCCCACGACGACAGCTCCCGCTGAAGCAATTGTTGCTGCGGAGGTAGCTAAATTACCTATCCGCTATAGACGGAAAAGGCATGCTGTGGCGGACTTAAATAAACCTTAGTTGAAAAAATTATTTTTTCTTGGTGGACCAGAAAGAAATTATTGACCTTGATATAACTTTATACCGGAGTAAATGAAGACTCCTAGAATGGCACGCACGAAGAAGCCTACTCAGAGTAGGAATCCCGCACATTATAAAAAAAGGAAAATGGACCTGCAACTACCTTAGACTTTCTTTAAGGAAGATTGCAAATAAGAGCTGATCCTATAATTGTAATAGTAAGATTAGGATCCCGACTCATCTGTAAATTTAAGGCATATAAGGTAAATACTTAGATATAGGGAAACTTATGTATACTATACCTATAGGATCCTTTCTCTTATGAAAAGGAAAACTACGGGATAGCTATGCCGCAGTCAAAAAGACATATTTATGGATATGTACTAAGCCAGCTCTTTATACTAAGGCATATAAAAAATGGGGTTCGATATAGGGAGTCTTTGCTGTTTACTGTTTACTTTACCTTTACCCAGCTTAAAGAACTGTGCCATAAATTCATAAGAACTGCTTTTTGTAGAGCTTCTATAGCTTCGAGCCCTTTAGTTCGTTATCAAGCGTATAGCTTAGAGGGTGATCGCTGGCCACAAACTTGCAAGAGTCAGCTATTTGTTCACATTCAAGCATTCGTTCCCCACGTTCGAGCTAGTCGAATCAGTACTTATTGTTATACCGTTCGTGCCCCTCAGAGCCACTTAACTCGCTTTCAAGAATAAAAATCCTGCTTCCAATTAATAGACTGAAATGAAAACTTTTAAAGATGTTATAGAGGGTTTAAAAGTCATCGGTGCTGGAACTGCTACAATTGCTTTAGCTGGAGCTGCAGTCGGAATTGGAAAGATATTCAGTTCGTTGATCCATTCAGTAGCACGGAGTCCGTAATTGGATACTAAATTGTTTGGTTATGCCATTTTAGGCTTTGCTCTCACGGAAGCCATTGCCTTGTTTGCTCTTATGATGGCCTTTCTGATCTTATTCGTATTCTGAGATTCGCTACCGTCAGTAGCCTTCCTCCCAAGGCGAGCGAAGTGACGTGAGGCGAGCGTCTGAGTGAGTTGAGTGAGGAAGTGAGGGCCCTGCGGAAGCGGAGGGAGCGAAAGCTGGATCGGGTTTCACTGTTGTGTTGGTTAATGCCCAACCACCTTCAAGAAGGCAAAGAAGTCAACTTCATAACCTTTTCCCTTATCAGTAGCAGCAGTGGACGAATCGAGACAATAAAAATACAGGTAGGAATCTGCTTATCTACTTGCCTTTCAACCTCAGAGCATTCAGTTCAGGTACCGCAGCGGTCGACGACTTGGCTGGGGCAGATCTTCACTCATTATCCTTCTTCGAACCTTTTGGTATGTATTGCCCCCTAACTATAGATCAGATCCAGCAGACGAGAAAGAAAATTCCGCACTGCTGCTGAGTCGTCGGACTTATCCACCAAGGGATTCGTGGAATTTCTGTGGATTGCGTTGGGGGAAATCTACCAAAGCTAGGCAGATAGATAGACTCCTTTCCCGCTGCTAAGGGAGAGCAAGAAAGAGAAAAATGATTGTTTTTTAACCAGCGCCCCCTTTTGGGTATGCAGGTACTAAGAGTCCTCTCACTACCAACCAGCAGACATCATCTGGCTGGGTCTTGCCGGTATCAACAACGAGAAAAAAACTACCAAAAGGAAACAGCAACTAACTATGGCTCTTGGTGGGCCCAGACAACGTCCTAGGCGTAGGGGAGATCGGAGCAACAGGTAACGCCTAGACGACGTTTTCATTCCTGGGCTGCAGTAAGTAGATCGAGAGGTCGTTTCGCCCCTTGTCCCCGAATATGGGTAATATGTTCTCATACAATGTTGCTCCAATCTGACCTAGCTGGCGAGCGATCCCAGTTCGCGACAGAGAACAAGACAGCAAGCGAGCGTACCTTTGTTCGCTTCTTCTCCACCAAGCACGGAAGTTTAAGGATAACTGTAGGTCGGTGGCTACCTAAGGAAACTCCGATTCGATCCGCCCCCCGGCTGGGAGGCATCTACCTCATCCCGATCACAAGGAGAGGTTCACTATGATGGGGGGTACTTCTTTTTTTCCCTTCCGGAAAGAATGAAATGCATAGGGGACCATCCTTTTGTTGCGGCATGCTCCTCAGATTTACGGATTCACAGGGGGCCTCAGGCCCTACTTAGTTGACTGACAATGACAAAGGCTTGCGAAACTAAGTAGGTTTGATTTGAAATCTTAAGTAGTCTAGCAGTGGTACAAAGCTAAGTGCCCCTTTTCAGTAGGGGGCGAAAGGTTAGACCTTAGAAAGTCAGCGAACAGTGGTTCTTCTATGTAGGTATGGCGTTCCCCCTTGACTCTTCTAACGTCGAGCTAAGTGATTTCGTAACCTTTTCGTAGCGTAGTAGAATGAAGGCTACGCACCGACGCTCTCTTTTCTATTAGCCTAAGCGTCTTCGCTAACTCGCTCGCCTACTATATACCCTACTTTACCACTTTTAGGGTAGGCTAGGCTAACTCAGCCGCTTACTTCTACTAATGTAGGGCTAAATAGCGCCTTTTCTTTTTTTTTTTTAAACAACCAATTTTCATTATTGCGAACTTATAGGTCCTTAGTAGCGTTGACAAAGAAGAACAGCCGGTTAAAAGACAACGAATCTTTTTATTTCTATCTTCATTATATAGATTTTTCTATAGAATAATTAATCATAATGAAAATTTTAGGCCAGCTTGACAAGCCTCTTGCTCTGAGGTGCGAAGATCAAGATATCTTTTTTATGACTTCCCTTCCACTTATCGATCCCGGCCCAGAAAAGTGACCGACCAGGGCCCTCTTGATGAATGAAAGAAAGGCTTTATGAGCCCTGTAAGCCCACACCTGTGTAGAGTGGATCGTTCAACACCTGCGGCACAAACCCATTTTTGACCTATTGGTCCTAGTATCATAGGCGACCGAACGGCCGCCCCCTAATTACTAGACCGACCTGCTATAATAATTCCATAAACACCTAGCGAAGATATGGCAAACAAATAAAGTAGCCCTATGTTCGGATCTGACAATACCATACCATAATCAAAAGGTACAACGGCCCGAGCGACCAGACTTAACATAAATGTAGCCACTGGAGCCATTCTAAAAAGGGAGAAATTTGCACTACTTGGTGAAATAGGTTCTTTTATAATCAATTTAAAACCATCTGCTAGAGGTTGTAACAATCCAAACGATCCCACTACATCAGGACCCTTTCGACGTTGCACAAAAGCCATTACTTTACGTTCAGCTAGCACTAAAAAGGCTACTCCTAGTAGAAGTGGTAGAATTATTCCAAGTATTTCAGCTGGAACTGCTATGTACATTTTATATTTTCTATTCACTCATGATCTGGCCTGGTCGACCCGATCATGATATTTCACTCATGATCTGGCCTGGTCGACCCAATCATGATATTGAAGGATGGGACCTTTTCTCGAACTCGAAAGGAGATTCTATTTCTTCTTCCAAGCCCTTCTTAGAAGATGCAGTCAGTAAGCTCTCACTTATCTTCTTCATTTACGAAAATAGATAGATAAGAAAAGATGTCAGCCTCTCTTTTCTCGCGGAACACTCACTTAATGGGGCTCTTTGAATTGGAAGACAACGACAAAAGTGAAAGAAGGAGGTCTATTTCGTTGATCGATGTCAATGGACCAAGAAATCTGTCCTTTGCTGAAAGCTCCTAGGGTAAGAAGAAATGAAAGGTAGGTTTTGTCAGTGATTAAAGGGAAAGGTCAGCTGGAGCGAAAACCAATCAAACTCAGAAAGATAGGTAGATCGAGCGCGCTGAGGGAAATTCGAGAGATCCGGAGACATGGCCACTACTGGCCTACGGTCCTTGCATGCAGATTACGTAGCACATGCTAAGAGCTGCGATGCCTGCCAGAGGTTTGCAGGAATCCAGCACAAGCCGGCTTCCGAGTTATACCCGATTATAAAGCCTTGGCCATTTCGAGGGTGGGCCATGGATATCATCGGAAAGATCTATCCCAGATCTTAAAGAGGTCATACTTTTCTCCTAGTATAGTAGCTACGGCCCAGCCTTCTCCACCTTCTGCCCTGTAAAACTTTCTCTGCCCAGAGATAAACCACTCCCCTGGCCTCCTGGTCTCGACTATTCAAAGTTCTGTCCATTTCACCGATACGCAGGCCGTACCATCGAAGAGTGTCATACTTTGCGTGATGTCATCTAGATGAAAATCTTCTCAATTGGAACGAAGTTAAGGCATACCTTAAAGCCGCCAATGTCACTGAAGCTACTGGGGATCTATACTAATCCAATGCCACAACATCAAGGGGGACAAGTCACCACTCAGGGACCTACACCGGTACAAACTAATCCAGGACTTTCTGCCAGCGCTAACACCATCCGAGCTTGCACTGCCGCTCGAAGAGAGATGCCTGTGAGACCCTCTCAAGTTCTTTCATTCGAAGGAGGTTCTGAGAATTCAAAAGTCCGAAGTCACTTTCTTTGTCCCTAGGAATCTAAGTTCCAAAAGCAGACGAAATCACTATGGAACCGGACCTCCTCGCTGCCGCTTAATTCATTACCAGGAAGAGGCAAATTCGTTTTTTTAGTAAGCCCTATTAGCTAGTAAGGGTGGGTTGAAAAGGTAAAGAAGGAAGAATGGATCCGAACGAATGCATGGGCAGGTGAAATGAGCCCTTTTTTTTAATCCCCTCGTCACCTACTAGTGAGCCAGGGACGCCTCTCGTTCCTCTTCCCCCATTTGACAACCTTATCTCGTTCGGATGATTCTCTGAAACCCCCTTAACTAAGAGATAGAAAGGCGAAGGGAAGTTCGGAAAAGCCTAGCTATCGGGACTATCTTACAGTTGCATGCTGCATTAGCTAAAGCAAGCATAGGTCTTTGTTATAGGAGTGAATAAAAGGATGTTCTCTAGAGCGAGCGAACGGTACGGATTTCGCCAACAACAGACTCCTCCTTGTTTGACAGCTCTTTCAACAGCACGACGTATCTTGGCCGATATTCCGCCACCAGCCGATATTCCGCTTTTTACAGCTGATGTAGTGAAGCTTCCGGCCACTGCTTCCACAGCAAGACAGGTCCTAACAACTTGATGTCAGACTGTTCAACATGAGGGACATCTAAC